TAATCCATATTTATAGCAATAAAATACTATCGTTCCTTCACCAAGTAATAAGATAAATGAGTAATTACAAATATCTAGAATCTATATTATTTATAAGGGACCAGAAATACCTTGCTTACGTATCATTAGGAAATGCATTAACATAAATACGGCCGTAAGAAGAGGTAATACAAAAGTGTGTAAACTATAAAAACGAGTCAAAGTGGATTGTCCAACACTAGCACTTCCACGTAATAATTCTACAAGAGGCGATCCTATTACCGGAATAGCGTCAGGTACACCTGTTACAATTTTGACTGCCCAATAACCAATTTGATCCCAAGGTAAAGAATAACCTGTTACACCAAAAGATGCGGTCAATACACCCAGAACCACACCAGTAACCCAAGTTAATTCGCGAGGTTTTTTAAAACCACCGGTGAGGTATACACGAAATACGTGCAGGATCATCATTAGGACCATCATACTTGCCGACCATCGATGAACTGATCGGATTAACCAACCAAAGTTAGCTTCAGTCATTATATATTGAACAGAAGCAAAAGCCTCCGTAACAGTTGGACGGTAATAAAAAGTCATAGCAAATCCCGTAGCTACTTGTACTAAAAAACAAGTAAGGGTAATTCCTCCTAGACAATAAAATATGTTGACATGCGGAGGAACATATTTACTAGTTATATCATCTGCAATCGCCTGAATCTCAAGACGTTCTTCGAACCAATCATAAACTTTATTGAGATAGGTAAACCAAGGTTACTCCCCCTCCAAGAACTGTATATGAGAATTTCATCTCGTACAGCTCAAACAAAAAAAGACCGAAATACTCATTGAAACGGATATGAAATCTAAAGTTTTAAACTTCTCTCTCATTCAATATTATTTAAAGATATGAAAGAGTAAAAATGCGAAAGCTCTTCTTTGTGGTTAAATGCCAAAAAATCAAGTCAGCTCGTACGTCTTTATGTTGTACTGGCCTCTTGAATCTTCTAGATTGCCTATCTTTATTGTTTTTTTTATTTGGTATTTCTATGGAATGGGAATGCGGATTTCTTCTTGTTTTCTTTATTATTGATAGGAATTCTCTTGTTAAGACCCTACTTAACTAATCAATTGAAACCTCAGATTCATACGAGAACCACGATAATTCAATGAAACCTTCAAAGCCCAAAGTTCACTGAGTGAGAACCATTGGATCATCACTTATTCAATCAAAAAAATAGCTAAAATGACACTAAAAACATAAAATACAAAGAAGCATTTGTTCTTTGATCCAAATAAGAGTTTAAAAATATTTTGATTTATTAAAGTTTATAAGATAGAACGGAAAGAAGTCCGGCTACGAGGTCTAAGTATTAAGTATGAATCATAGTTCGAATACTTTATGATCTATTTGATCTATTTCGTGCTCCAGATACTCGAATGAATATCCGACGAAGTAAAACCATCTTTGATAAAGATGACAGACCCCATTCTCTGTACTATCCATAGGGTCAATTCTAACAAGTCACACACTCATATTCCGGAAATATACAATGCAGAAAAAATTTCGCGGTCGAACTACCAAAGGAGAATAGGCTAAAATTACATACTTTCCTTTTTGTATCGAACTAAAAGCTAGGACTTCAAGATTCTTCTCAGTCTAATTCACTGAAATTCCATCCAGTAGAACAGAAGAATTATAAATTTCCAAAATAATAGATAGGAATACCGCAAATAGAGCCATTGCAACGCCCATCAAAGGGGTCGTTCCCCATCCAGGAGCTACTTTACCATATTCGGAATTCAATGGTTTCAATAACTTCCCCACAGTAGTGCTTCTTGGACCAGATCTAGAACTATCCTCAACAGTTTGTGTAGCCATAAATCTTATTTTGTATTCATTACGATCTGTTGACTTTGTATACCATTCCGTTGTAAATAAATGATCTTAGCATAGATCCATTGTGGTCTTTCAATTTTATAATAATGGAAACAGCAACCCTAGTCGCCATCTTTATATCTGGGTTACTTGTAAGTTTTACTGGGTATGCTCTATATACTGCCTTTGGGCAACCCTCTCAACAACTAAGAGATCCATTCGAGGAACATGGGGACTAGTTGACGTAATCAGCCTCCAAATATTTGGAGGCTGATTACGTCAATGAAGATAATGAAAAATTATTTCATTTTTTAGTTGAAATTTTAGGTGGTTCCCGAAAAAAAATAGCGAAAAAAATGATCCCTAAAGTCGATACTAAGAGAAATGTATAAACCAATGCTTCCATAAATTTGATCGTGGTTTACAATTATAGCTTTCATACCTGTTTTGTTTATGTTTACTTAGGAGCATCCCTCTGGATAAAGAAAGAAAAAGAGTCAAAGAAACGGCAGCAATTTAAATAAAGATTCCTACAGTACCCTACCTATTAAATAAAATCGCAAACAGAAACTAGAAGAAAAAAAGCAATGTTGCATCAGACTGCTTGTCTTTTTGTAGTTGGATCTCCAAGTTTTTGGAATGCCCCAAATTCTACTTGAGCATCCAAATCGGGATCAATACCAGCAAAAACATCTCTGAAGAGGGTTCTAGCACCATGCCAAATATGTCCAAAGAAGAAAAGTAGAGCAAACGAAGCATGCCCAAAAGTAAACCAACCTCTTGGACTGCTACGAAAAACACCATCGGATTTCAAAGTAGCACGATCTAATTCAAAAATCTCACCCAATTGAGCCCGTCTAGCATATTTTTTCACAGTTGCGGGATCACTATAACTCACTCCATTGAGTTCACCACCATAAAACTCAACAGTTACACCTACCTGTTCGACACTATATTTAGATTCTGCCCTTCTAAACGGGACGTCGGCTCTAACAATTCCGTCTCCATCTACCAAAACAACCGGAAATGTTTCAAAAAAGGTAGGCATACGGCGTACAAAAAGTTCACGCCCTTCTTTATTTCTAAAGACGGGGTGTCCTAACCATCCAACAGCTATTCCATCCCCATTGTCCATTGAACCCGCTCGGAATAACCCTCCTTTTGCTGGATTATTACCAATATAATCATAAAAAGCTAATTTTTCAGGAATTTTAGACCAAGCTTCTGATACACTTTGATTTTCAGCTAGTCCAGCACTAACTCTTCGATATATTTCTTGTTGAAAGTATCCCTGATCCCATTGATAACGAGTAGGACCGAATAATTCGATGGGAGTAGTTGCAGAACCATACCACATAGTTCCAGCAACAACAAAAGCTGCAAAAAAGACAGCAGCAATACTACTGGAAAGGACGGTTTCAATATTTCCCATACGTAATCCTTTGTATAGACGTTGAGGCGGCCGAACACTAAGATGAAATAAGCCCGCTAATATACCCAACGTCCCTGCTGCAATATGATGAGAAGCTATTCCTCCCGGAACAAAAGGGTCAAACCCCTCTACACCCCACGCCGGATTTACAGGTTGGACCTTTCCGGTTAGTCCGTAAGGGTCGGATACCCATATTCCAGGACCATATAATCCTGTTACATGAAATGCGCCAAAACCAAAGCAAGCCACTCCTGAAAGAAATAAATGAATTCCAAAAATCTTGGGCAAATCCAAAGAAGGTTTTCCTGTACGTTCATCACAAAAAATTTCTAGATCCCAATATACCCAATGCCAAATAGCTGCCAAGAAGCACAAGCCAGAAAACACGATATGTGCTCCGGCGACCCCTTCGTAACTCCAAAGACCCGGGTTCGTTATAGTCCCTCCTGTAATATTCCAACCGCCCCACGAATTGGTTATTCCTAAACGAGTCATGAAAGGTATAACGAACATACCTTGTCTCCACATTGGATCAAGAACAGGGTCGGAAGGATCAAAAACGGCTAATTCGTATAGAGCCATCGAACCGGCCCAACCAGCAACCAGAGCAGTATGCATTATATGAACAGAAAGCAAACGACCGGGATCATTCAATACAACAGTATGAACACGATACCAAGGCAAACCCATGGAAATACCCCTTTATCAACGAAAAATAGACACTATGTAACTTTATTGCATTGGAAAAAACGATTTTACGGACCCCCCTTTTTAGGTAATTATTTCGGAGAAAGGATTAATATTTGTTCTATTCTGTTAGTAATAATGGAACAATTCGATTCATAGGAAAAAAGGGAAGCGGATCTATTCTATATCCGATAAGTACCAATACGCAATGGGAGTGAATCCTATTTTATATGAACCAAGATAGTTATTGTTGTTCATCATTCAGAAGCTCGTTCGTAAAAACTTTCCTTTATTTTTATTCATTCTCTCTTACTTTACTTTATATTTTATATTTTATTTTAGCTTATTCAACTTACTGTATTAAATATGATTAATTTAAATATGATTCAAAAAGTAGGAAAAAAAGATAATACTATTAAAAAACGAAACCCCAGTCTTACGTTTCCACATCAAAGTGAAATAGAGAACTTCATTCTCTTTTTTTTTCATTTCATGCCTATTGGCGTTCCAAAAGTACCTTTTCGAAGTCCTGGAGAAGGAGATACATCTTGGGTTGACATATAGTGCGACTTGTCAGATATATTGGGCTATATGGGATTTCCCCATTTTCTCCCTCGATCGAGATATCCTCTGTTTCGCCCAAAAAGATTGATTGAATTATCAAAAATTTGTAACGCGAAGCGCAAAAAATAAAGTGGAATTAAATGCAGGGAGTATTTAGATTGATATTAGATTATCAAATTTTTTTATGGTTTACGTGATCGGACTAATAAAATTAAGTATCCAGGCTCCGTTTAGCAAAAACCCAATTTATAATTAATATATAATATTTTTATAATTACTACTTATATGATATGCAAAATTATGATAAAAAATTCTATTCAAAAATACAAAAAATTGAAACAGGGTGATCTAAAACTGTTGATCAAATCAAAGAATATAATTAAAAATTTGTTGACTATTTGACAGAAGACATGTGAAACAAATGAATTGAAAAAAAAAAAGAAGGAGTAGTAAAAAAAAGACGCGGTATTTGGTTCATTTGTCCTATATGTGCAAATCAAAATCGGGCAAATTTTTCCTTTTACTCGGGGTAGAGCATAAACCTAAAAAACGGAATAAAAAAAGGAAGAAGCCCGTTCAAGAACAAGAAAAAACCATCGCCATTTCAACTGAATCTCGATGAAAAAAAATATCAATGAATCAAGTGAGTCTGACAGGCTTAATCAATCGTTTTATTATTTTATTATAGGATTATAATATCTAATAAAAGGTAAAAGGGGCCAAAACTTATTTTTTCTTTTACTTTTAAAAGGGGAGCAAGCCCTTCCCTTATAAGTTAGAAAGAAAAGCCTTCTATGAAAAAAAGGGGGGGTTGGAATCGACACATTGATTTTTTCACAATTTTTGTTGAACCGTATGCATCAAAAGGTGCCTGTACGGCTCCTAAGGAATAAAATTTTATCCTAATCAACCGACTTTATCGAGAAAGATTATTTTTTTTAGGCCAAGAGGTTGATACCGAAATCTCGAATCAACTTATTAGTCTTATGATATATCTCAGTATAGAAAAGGATACCAAAGATCTTTATTTGTTTATAAACTCTCCTGGTGGGTGGGTAATATCTGGAATGGCTATTTATGATACTATGCAATTTGTGCGACCCGATGTACAGACAATATGCATGGGATTGGCCGCTTCAATAGCATCCTTTATCCTAGTCGGGGGGGCAATTACCAAACGTATAGCATTCCCTCACGCTTGGCGCCAATGAGTTTTTTTATTTTCGAGAAAAAATACTATGCCTTCGCCACCGGAAATATGAATTAGTTAAGTAATAATAGCATGGCACTTCGAATTCGATATGAAATTTTTTTGATTAAAAAAAATTAGATTATATATTGAAAGAGTAGTATGAGATAAGGAAAGGGGTATTTCAAATGATATCTTACCTATTCGGGCACATCTCAGCGTCACAAACTTTGTTTTCACACCGGAAGCTTATTTACAAAATTTATATATCTAAAAAAAAAAAAAAAGACACTTTGGGATTGCTGAATCATAGACGAATCAAAAAAATGATATATAAAGCAACGGAACCATCATAGTATTTTTTGAACTCCTAAAAGAAGGATGGTAATTGGATCATTTATGGATCTGCGTATAATACAACCTATATTTTGTTTGCTTTCGCCAAAAGGCAAGATCAAAAACGTAAATTCCATTGTGGAGCCGTATGCAATGCACAAAAAAAGCCTGTACGGTTATTCAATTTTTTCTTTTTTTTTGTTATCTCGCCTCATTCTGCGAAATAGAAGAACCTTTTCTATTATATCATCAGGGTAATGATCCATCAACCCGCGAGTTCGTTTTATGAGGCACAAACGGGAGAATTTATCTTGGAAGCGGAAGAACTACTAAAAATTCGCGAAACCATAACAAGGGTTTATGTACAAAGAACAGGCAAACCTATATGGGTTGTATCCGAAGACATGGAAAGGGATGTTTTTATGTCAGCAACAGAAGCCCAAGCTCATGGAATTGTTGATCTTGTAGCGGTTCAATAAAAAATAGGAGCTATTTCATGCAAATCTACAATTGCTAATTTTATATCTTTTTAGATTAAAGGTTTAGTTTCATATTCTCTTCAATATATTTTTTTTAATATTGAAGAGAATCTTGAAGAGAAGTAATTCAGAATTAGCCGGTTAGAACCAATCTAAACCAGCCCATTATTTATATGATTCTGTATGCCAACCATTAAACAACTTATTAGAAATACAAGACAGCCAATCCGAAATGTCACGAAATCTCCGGCGCTTCGGGGATGCCCTCAGCGACGAGGAACATGTACTCGGGTGTATGTGCGACGCGTTTAGATCATAGACTGAAACAAAAAAAGGAAATTCTTTTTGAAATATCAAGGATCAGTACCTGTGAATAAAATACAATGGAGGAACTCGATTCATTATTTCAAAAAGATAGATCGTTAATATCTTCTATTGTGTCTGAAACTTATGGTTTACATTGGTGCAAATCCAATCAACTCCATTTTTTAGAAAACCCCCAATGATAACAAATGGTTATCCATTAAGCGGGGGAAATTCCATTTTTTATTAAAAAGATTCCACCCTTGAAAGAAAAGAACGGACTAACAGGGTAAACGACCAAATAAATTTTAAAAATGAAATACCGTTACTGTATAAAGTGGATCTCATTGTGAAAGACCTATTACTGGAATATTCATGGGGTAGAGCCAAAGAATGTGAATTGTACAAGTTACCCATAGTATTGATTAATTAAAAGAAGGAGCTCCGGTGTATAGAGGGGACCTCACCGTTTTATAAGTAACCATAGAAACGATGGAATCCACTATTTATCCATTTCTATTTACTACTTTTTGTAGTTATTCTATTTTTTTTATATTCAGTATCAAGGCAATTTCTCCTTTCAAAGCAAAGGAAAATACCTAGCAAAAAATAGTGGTGGGGAAGGTTAGAGTAGCAAAAGCCATTGGAATTTTTTTTTATACATTGGAATAATTCGTTTGGTTATTAATGACTAGTAAAGGGGAAAAGAATAACTAAAAAAAGAATTAGTTATTCATCAAAGTTTGATTTATTCAATGACTAGAATTAAACGCGGATATATAGCTCGGAGACGTAGAACAAAACTTCGTTTATTTGCATCAAGCTTTCGAGGGGCTCATTCACGACTTACACGAACTATGACTCAACAGAGAATAAGAGCTTTAGTTTCGGCTCATCGGGATAGGGGTAAAAGAAAAAGAGATTTTCGTCGTTTATGGATCACTCGAATAAATGCCGTAATTCACGAAATGGAGGTATTCTATAGTTATAACCGATTCATACACAATCTGTACAAGAAGCAATTACTTCTTAATCGGAAAATACTTGCACAAATAGCTCTATTAAATAGGAGTTGTCTTTATACGATTTCGAATGAGATCAAAAAAAATCCACTAAAATAGTTGAAATAGAGTTCTAAGGAGAATGAGCTCGGGGAAGGTAGAGTAGAAATTAGTATTATAAAAAAGTCGTCAAAACAAAATGAGGGTATATAGTCGCTAAAAAAAGAGTTATTCTTTTTCTTTTCGACGATTCTTTTCTTTTTTTTTTTTTATGACAGCCGCAGGCGGAACAATCAAATTTTGATTCTTGATTGGATTTTTAGAACAAAATATTAATCTCTTTTTTAATTCCTTCAGATTGGAATTGTTATTCCATTGAAGAATAAGTCTATTTTTTTCTGGTTCTAAGGCTAGTAGTTCTAGGGACCGACTCACTTCTTTCAAATTGTTTCTGATTATTAAGAAAAGGTAACAAAGATAAAATACGAGCTTGTTTTATAGCAATAGTAATTAATCGTTGTTGTTTTAAAGTCACTCTATTCACCCGTCTAGATAATATTTTTCCTTGTTCACTAATAAATCGACTAATTAAACTCATGTTTCTATAATCAATTCGATCCCCCGATTGGATCGGGGGCAAACGCCTACGAAAAGATCGCTTGGATTTAGTAAAAGGTCGCTTAGATTTATTCATAATTTTTTTATTCCTTATCTCTAAAATCCTATTTTGATCGGATCAAAATAAAAATGATTTCTATTTCTATATAGAATTAAGAATATAGGATTCGATTTTTTTCTATTTATTTGTTTATATTTATATATATGTAATAATATATAGATACTATCATTATTCCTGTTCTTAAAATAAAAGTTGACATACAAGCACTCAATTTGATCTATTTCTTGATTTCCCCATGAATTGTATGTTTATAACAATAGGGACAAAATTTTCTCAATTCCAATCGACTAGGGGTGTTATGCCGATTCTTTTGAGTAATATATCTGGAAATTCCCGCGGATTCTTTCTTAATATCATTTCGAACACAACTGGTACATTCCAAAATAATTGTTACTCGAACATCTTTACCTTTGGCCATGAAACCTCCTTTGGATTTATGATTCACCCCAATCTTCTATTTTCATTTTAGGATCCAGAAAGAACAAGAACCAAAAAAATAGAAGCTGTTAACTAAAAAAAATTTCTGAAATATTTAGTTGCAAGGAATATTAATTAGTAATTAAAAAAAATAATAAATAATAAGCAATACAATGATTTTTTGAAAACTATATTTAAAATCTTTGTACAGTATTTTTTTAAGTATCTCGTAGGAGACTCTTTCCCTAGCAACACTTTTTTTGTTCTATTACTAATTTAATTGGATCCTGAACCCTCGTTTTTATAACCTTTTGCCCCCCCTTTTTCTAATTATTTTTTTAGAATTAATTAGAAAAAAAAAAGGGGGGGGGGGTTAGTCCCCAATCGTTGATCGTATCTCTAAATTTTTTCACCCCTTTCTGATGTTAATAACTAGAATGAAAAAAAGGGAAATGTTAATGCATCTGGAAATAAACGATTAATCTCTATTAATAAACCTGCTAACGAACCGAACCATAGAGTACTTAGTACCGGTGCTACGGAAAGATATGTTTTTAGATCTCGCATTTGAAATCCTCCTTCTTTCTTCTTTTCTTTATTGTATTACATTATATATAGTAATATATATAACTCCAGATGTACATGTAGTTAAGAAGTTCTTGTATTTGTATACGCAAACCCCCCATTTTCAAAATTCGAATTGAAATATTGTCTACTAGAATAGAACGATCTGATAGATTCCATTTGAAAATGGAAACGCCTATTTATGTAAAATTGAAATTGAGAGAATTCTCGTAAAAAAAAAGTAATTTTTTTAATTATATATATGTTTGTTATCTGATATGAGAAAAAAAAAAAAAAAAAAAAGAAAGATGTGGAAAACAAGACAGGAATTCTCTACAATGACACTGTAAACCAATTGAAAGGGATGTAGCGCAGCTTGGTAGCGCGTTTGTTTTGGGTACAAAATGTCACGGGTTCAAATCCTGTCATCCCTACCTATTACTGCTCAGAAGAGCAGTAACAAGGGATCTATTTTAGATCTATCCAATTTT